GACTCTGATCATTAGTTCGTCCCAATCGCCGAAAAGACAATACCAAACCTTTCTTTTTATTGAAAGGTTTGGTACTCTTCTTTAAAATGAAAGGTTTGGTACTCTTCTTTCCGTTCGATGCTGTTCTACCCACTGATATTGTTTGTTAGACATTGGTCATATTAATATATGGGTCTCATATGGATGGCATGGATGCTAGAGATCATCGTGAAGAGAAGAGCCAATCGTATTCTATAATACGAGCACATCGTCTAACATGAGTATCAACTCAAAATTGATATTGGTCGGACATTCTCTCCCATTCAATTCATGTCAAGCACATTTGACAGAGGTATATGACAAATTGTTCGAGAGTTGGTTCTAAGTTGGTTATCGATCTTGCAACACTTTCATTTTCTGTCAGAGGTTGCCATTAGTTCGTCGTCGGAACTTAGAAATAAACTCTCTTCTTCTTGGAAGGAATGACCGTAGATAGAGACTGTCAATTGGTTCTTCTGGGGCGGACGTAGCCAAGTGGATCAAGGCAGTGGATTGTGAATCCACCACGCGCGGGTTCAATCCCCGTCGTTCGCCCATAAAGAAACGGATTGGATCCAATCCATCTTTGTCATTTTCAATTTCAAATGAACAAGAAGTATTTCTATCTATTGATATAGAATCAATTGAATTCTTAGTGGTTGACGCAAGCTCTTCTTTATGCCAATATTATATTTATATGTCATTCTATTCATGATCACCCAAAGTATATACTATAGATGAGATCTTTTTCGATACTCTATTTCAATAGATCCAATATGGTTTCGTTTCAAATTGGTAGAGAACAAATAGATATATAGATCTATGTACCTATATAGATAAATACCTATATTCTATCAATATTATAGAAAAAAATAGAATGGAAAAGACCGAAGTCATTGAATCTATTTAAGGATAGAGATCTATCAAAAACTATTTCATTATTGTAATGTAATTATTGTAAAAAAGGAATGAAACGACAAAAATTGAAATCCTGGATATTGAAATTGGAAGAAATACGAAGCTTTCAATATTTATTCAATTCATGGACCGAATTGAATTTGGTGAGATTGTTCACGAAAATAGTTTCCCATCGAGAACGTCTTATTAAGCTCTTTGACTCTCGAATTCTTAGTACGTTGCTTTTACGCGATCTACGTGGTTCAAGAAGCAATCAATCTTTGACAATCAAAGGTGTAGTACTACTTACATTACCAGTCCTTATATATCACGTGAATCAGAAAAGTATGATTGAAAGAAAAAAGTTCTATTCGATGAAACTCTTTCCTATACCTATAAACTATGCTGAACCTAGAAATGAAACATCGGAAGAATATTTCGAGTCTTTCAATAAAAATTTGTTGATCTTTCCGCATCTTTTTCTGTCTTTCCCAAAAGGGAGAAAGATATATCAAAGTCACTTGAGAAATTCGAAAGAGGACGCTTGGGTTCTCTCAAAAAGAAAAGTGTGTGTCATGCCTGCATATAATCAAATTGATTCTTGGGGTTCACGATGGTGGAAGAATTGGATCATAGAAGAGATTCTTCCTAGTTGGAAGATCCCTCAGGGATCAATAGCAAAAATTGAGATGTCATTGAAAGAGAAAGATGTGGAACATCTAAAGGGTTTTTTTGAATTCTATATTGATGATCTGATCCGCAAAGACTATGATTGGGAATATCATTTCGATCGTGTTTTTATGAGAAATAAGCAGGACACGATCGACTTGAGCTCGAAGCAGCAAGTCGAAATATTAGGTAATAATCTAATCTGTTATCTCATGTCCGCTTTTTGTGAAAAAATGCTATTCGAAGCGGAGGGTCCATTCAAGCAGCAGAAATCGAAATCAATTGTTGAATCGAATAATATTAAGCATTTCTCCCATCTTCGATTATCCTATCAAGAAAAATCAGAATGGGGACCGCGTTGGTGGAAAAAGAATATGTTTCAGATCTGGAATAGTTGGGGTGAATCTGATCAAATTATTGCAGAATCTTCCATTCTCTTGAAAGAGAAAGGGTATCTCTCTTTCCAAAATTATGCTGAATTTTGGCAATTCTATAAAGATTCTTTTGTTAGTTGGGAGAAAGATCAGCAGAAATTGGAACTTTCGAAGGACATTTTAAAAGAGAAATTCATTCAGTTGAATGATGTGAACAATGATCAGCTTTTTAGCAAGATACAGAATTTATTGTTGGATATTCTATACAATTTCTCAGAATCTATTTTCATTAAAGTCAATCATTCTAGCCAATTGAAAAGATCTTATAATCGATCCATCGATCATTTCGATCCCATTAGTGAAAATTCAGAATATGGCACGAACATGAACAAAAAGGATGAGATAATCTCAGAGAATCAAAGACCGATAACTTGGGAGACTCATTCGGAGAGGGATGAGAAAGATATCGATTCGGAGATAGATTTGACTCTCAATTTCACTGAGAATGAGTATTGGGAACCTGAAAAAGATCTTTGTGAACGGATTTTCACAAATGGATATATAAATAAAACGGAGATCGAGCAACTAAAAGAAAGATCAATTCTTTGGGATCCTTCTTCTTCTATTCGAATAGAAAGAACAAAAATAAAATCAGATTTGTCCTCAAAGTGTCTCTCAGAAGATTCTCCGATCTATTGGACGAAAGAACTATTTACGGAAGATAAAAAGTCTATAACAGAGAATTTGTTTCCAAAGGAAAGGAAAAGATTCATCGAGAATTTCACAAAATCAATTCGTTCTTATTTTTTTGACATATTGTCAATAGATGAACCGTGCATGGGTTCTAGTGTTACTAAGAAGCCTATTGAAAATTTCAAATTATTGAAAGGGCAACAAGATGTTTTTTTCAGATATTTCAGGGGCTCAGAAAAGAATGGGATAATTGATCCGTGGAAGATAAGAACATATTTTCAAAATCCTTCCTCAAATTGTGCTATTTCATTAGATCCCGGATGTAATATGATTAGAAAAAATCAGAGGGATATAAACAAATTAAATTGTATTCTCTTTATGAACCGGAGTTTGTCTCGGAATCGATTTTCTTCATTCTGTGATCAAAACAAAGAACAATACATATTCCACAACAATTTACGATTTAAAAAAAGAGTTCTAAAAATAACAGATCAATTCGCTCTATTAATAACTAAGCCTAATCAGGTTTATGATAATACACTTGCTCCTGATATTGATTATCACGTGAATCAATTCTATGAACTGAACAAGAATAGATTCTTGGATCAGATCTTCAACCACAAGAATAAATTGAAGAATCAATCTTTATTGATCCTACTCAATATTACTGATAAAGAGAATGAATATTTAGATCGAATAATCGAAAAAGAATTGATCCAAATCTCTTCCAAAAAGGGTTCAGAAATAGGAACCCCTCTTAACAATTACAGAACTGAAACTTCAAATTGGTACAAATTGATTCGATATAAGATTCACGGGCATTTGAAAAATGCATTCAACAAATTATATTCAATGAACGGGTCCAGTCGCAATTTAAAGGATCAAATTCGAACAAATTGGATAGAAAATGAAAATTTGAATAATGTATCGAAAGATACAATTAACCGACATCCATCAAATTGGAGAAAAGGTCAAAAAGAATGGTTTGATCATTCTATTCTTCGAACTGATAAATGTATCAATCGGAATTTGAATGTGTACAAATGGTCCAATCAGACCGAATACTTGAAGAGATGTTCGAAACATCTTGTTTCTAAACAAAACGATTTGAAAATAGTGTTCGATCCGATTGAATCATGTGCTAATAGAGATTCAATTGGTTGGTCTGGAAGTCCCAACAAAAAAGATTATTCTAAGTTTTCTTTGATTGCTGAAAATACTGTGAAGATCTTTCTTTCTAAGAAATCCATTTCTCATTCGGCTATTTTCATTCCCGAGTTTTTCATTGATAAGTTAAAGGGTATGAATGATCAACTCTTCAATAAGTTGTTAAAATCAATTGGTGTTCGAATCGTTCATTTAAAAACATTCAAACCCTTTCTTTTGGATAACCATAATCTTTCACAAAGATCGAAATTCTTGATCGACGAAAGAACAGTAGCACAATTTTTCTATCATGAGATGCCGGTGAATCGATTTATTATTGACTTATTCGAGAATGAAAAGAATTGCATGGAATTGTTCGATAACACTGATTTTTCGACGATATCCAACGATCGAGACAACTGGTTGAATCCCGTAAAACTATCTAATCAAAGCTCATCGAGAGCTTCTTTTTACAAAGCAAATACACTACAATTCTTCGATTATTCACATCATCCTCGGTTCAATTATAAGAAAAGATTACCTTATTATATGGAAAGGATTCATACAAAAAATCATAATCTTACATATGGACAATTATTCAATATTTCGCCCATCCACAGCAATCTATTTTCTTTGTCCATTAGTGAAATAAGACCTGTTCACTTGGAGAAAGATACTATTTCACTTATAAAGTCACAAGTATCTAACATATTCTTACCTAAATATTTGCAACAAAGCGGTAACCAAACGTTTGTATCAATCTATGACTTGTACAAATCTTTCGATTTACTAACTCGATTGAATCCATTTGTTCATGATAAAATAGATATTTCCTCGATCGAAGAGATTTCTACAACGCCTTTAACGAGAGAACGAATAGCCAATTTCGAAAAAACTTCTTGTCAGCCCTTCTTAAATAGATCCGATTTAGAAGAAAACAACTTCGATCAGTACCTTAAGGGGGGTTTCAGTTCAAACATGGGTCTTATTCAAACTCAATCTTATCGAGATGATTTACTATCCGAAATCTTTCTAAAAAGAAAAGATAAGAACCAGGAAATGCTTCATCGGATTCGAGATCGGTTTGTAAAATCTAGTTCAACAGAAGGTTCAAAAAACAGAATTGAGAACAAAGCCATAGATAAAAGAAGCACCCTTTTCAATTTCTCTAAAGAGGAACGGAATCTCTTACCATTTTGTTCACCGCGTTTTAATGAACGTGCTAAGAAACAAGAGATGCATAGGATCTCTCAAATAGAGAGTCTTTTTAAAAAATGGGATTTGTTCCGAGCATATACGCCATGGCTCTTGACTTCTGCATGGTGGAAATATCTTGAGAATCTACTTCTAGAGACTTTTCCGGAGATATTGCTAAATAGCAGTGATCAACTTGTATCTATTTTGCATGATATTATGCATAAATCGAATCTATCGTGGGCAATTTCTCATCAATTATGGGCACTTCTACAATGTAATCTGAGAACCAATATCTTGGATAAGTTTTTTTCTTTATGGAATCTTTGTTCATTCAAGGAAATGATTAATCAAAAGAATGAGTCATCGGTTCTATCTATATGGGCACATCTGAGATTGCTGAATGCTCGGGAGTATGAATATTCGATCCTTATCCTTTTTTTCGTCCTTGGATATTTCGTTCTTCGATATTCTTTCGTTGTTTCCTCAGCCTTTATTGAGTTACAGATACACCTTGAACGCATCAAAGATTTAATGGATCCGTCATACGCGATCGAGTTGCAAAAACTGATGGATCATCCTTTGCCTGGTCTGCTTTTCTCTATGGATATAAGGGACATATCCATCTATTTTCTGGACGAATTGATCTATTCTATGAGGAATAGAAAGTTTTATTCACCTATAAGAAGAGAGTTGAACAGATCGTGCTTCAGCATGGATATCTCTGGAAAAGAGAGAGAATTACTAGTTCAGTTTCTAATAACAGAAAAAAACATCTCTCAATTTGGATCGAATTTGACTCACAGTCATAATTTCTTCAAGAATGAATTTGATTATCAAATCACTGAACAGCCGGGACTTATTTACCTGATCTATTTAGCCGACACTTATCAGAAAGATCTAATGAATCACGAGTTCGATCAATCTCGTTTAACAGAAAGATGGGTCTTCCTCGCTTTTTGTCGGAAGATTACCTCTTCACAAATCTTTAGGGGTTTGAACCTCACATTTCATGGAAAACCTTTCTCACTCCACTTAGGATCATCCCTTTCCAAAGGGATTTTACTGATAGGTCCTGCGGAAACCGGACGATCCTATTTGGTCAAGGGTCTAGCAGCAGACTCTTATGTTCCTCTGGTAAGAATATCCCTAAACAAGTTCCTGTATGACAAAGGTGAATATTCTAATTTCCTCGATATACGAAGTATGAATAATGTGGTGCAAAAAATGCACCAATTCAATCTCACCTTCGAATTGGCAAAAAGAATGTCCCCTTGCATAATATGGATTCCAAACATTCATGAACTGAATGTCAATTACTTAACTCACTTTTTCCTTGGTTTATTAGTGAACCATCTCTCTAGAGATGATGAGAAAGATTCTACTAGAAATCTTCTTGTTATTGCTTCGACTCATATTCCTAAAAAAGTGGATCCAGCTCCAATAGCTCCAAATCGATTAGACAGATCAATCAATGTTCGAATGCTTCCTATCCCACAACGACAAAAGGAATTTACTATTCTTTTACGCAGCAAAGGGTTTGACTCGGAAAAAGAGTTGTCTTGTCCCAAGGAATTTGGATCTAGAACCATAGGTTCCAATGCACGGGATCTAGCAGCACTTGCCAATGAAGCCTTATCAATTAGTATTACCCAAAATAAATCAGTTATAGGCACTGATACAATTAGATTAGCTCTTTATAGACAAACTTGGGGTTTGCAATCTATAGATAATCAGGTTGGATCCGGTCAAAATTACGAAATACTTCCCTATAAGGTGGGAAAAGCTGTTATACAAAATACACTTAGAAGGAATTCTTCTATGAATCCTCTATCTATTAATAATGAATTATGGAAGAAAAGGTTTTCTTATTTGTCCAAATGGTATTTAGAACCTTCTATTGCTGGAACAACTATGAAGGAATTGACCATACTCCCCCATATTTTGGGTTGCTTGGCCGGATCAGCAGCTCGAGATTCCTGGTTTATATCGGGACAAAATAGAGAGAATTGGATTCCTCTCGATAGATTCGCTGAGCATGATTTCGATTTAGCTTCTGGTCTTTTAGAAAGTCTTCTGGTGGAGTTTCCATGGTTAGGAATATGCCGGGGTAAGCCTGATAAGAATCAAATCACATTTGCTCCTCAGCCCAAAACGAGAAATCATCTCAATGTGATGCGAAAAGGGGTTTATTCTATGGTCAATAAAATGTTTATATATAAAGAATATGAATTGAAGTTTCAACAAGAAACTCCCGGCGCAAAACAAATGGATGAAAAATTAGTCAATAACATAGTTTGGGCTCCTAGGATCTGGCGTCTTAGTTTTCTTCGCAGTAATCTATTTGATCGTACAAAAAGACCCAATGAATTGGGATTTTCGTATCAGTTCGGATTGTTTCAAGAGGAGCAGGCCAGTTACTGTAAAAGGGTTAGAGAGAATTTAGAGTCTCTCCAAAAAGGACCACATAAAAAGGGGTTTTATGTTCATGAGAGAAATCATTCTAACGCAAGACAAAAGAATCTACAACATATACAGTCTCAATTGGAAGATATATCATTACAAGAGCGGTTTGAAATAGGAATATTTCAATTTTCTATACAATATCAAATGCGATCTAAATCCTCTAATAAACCAATGTTCTTTCTAGGAAGACGATTTCTTTGGGATCCCACAGGTTTTCTATTTCAAGATCAGCACCTTGTGTTTTCACGTCGGGAATTTTTTGCAAATGAAGAAATGCTGAGAAGGCTTTATATTACTTACGGTTCAATAAGAAGACAAGAAAAACATCTCTTCCCTAAAAAAAGTATCCAAGGTGCTTTTCATAGATATAATTCAAAATTCATGACCAATTCGGTCATAAATTCGTGGAAACAATTGCCTCTTGCAGAAAAGGAACATATTGAGGCTTTCAAACGCATTCAAGCAATTGGTATCCGATTGAAACGTATACAGCCATATACTCCTACATTTCTATATCAACGTTGGTTGATTGAAAATCCGCAAGAAAAGGTTGATCGCTTCGAATTGTTAATTCATCGCCAAAGATGGCTTGAAACCAATAGTTCATTATCGAATGAATCTTTTCTTTATAATACTCTATCCGAGAGTTATAAATATTTATCAAATCTGTTCCTATCTAACAGAATGTTATTGAATCAAATGACAAGGACATTGTTGAAAAATAGATGGCTTTTTCCGAAGGAAATTGAACACTTAATTCATACAACAAAAGATAGATTTCACATATCTATTTTAGCCGGAAAAATCTGTCATCATCGATGAAAGGGCAATGAAATGAAGTAGAACGAAATTGACCGGGTAGTAGGGTCGTGGAAACAAATGAGAAGTTCTACATCTGCTTCGATTTCAGATCCTATTCGAAAATGAATCCTTTCTCGGTCTTGTCCAAGAATGGAAAGTATGTTAGAAGAAGAAAAAAGAAGAACAAAGAGTTGATAGATCTTGAATTTGAAGATAGATTCCTTATTCCGAGATCTCGACCGTGTAAGAGTGAGCATAGCAAGGAATATGAGCCAAGTCAATTTGATTGAACTTAATGAGGTATTCTCTACTATGCTTACCCCTTATTTCTTCGATTTTGGTTCTGGTACTCTTTTTTTTTCTTACACTTCCCATTCGGAAGAAAGGATCCCTTATTTGCCTATAGAGTCACAGGATTCAACATTGGTATAGTCGTTTAAGTTCGATCGCAACTCCCGGATCTTGCAAAACTTTAAGAGGGGTATATAGATTCTCCTCAATCTATGTCCTTAATTGCGTATACCTCATAATTAGTAAGAAACAAGCTTCATGCATTCTTTAATGGACATAAAAATAAATAGAAACATTCCGCCTGAGATTTGGTCTTTTTCATTTTTTCATTCAATTTCTCCCATATGTTCCTTTGTGGAATGTACTCCATCTGTTGGGTCACGGGGGGGGGCATTTTCCCAGAAGTTTCTATTGATCTACCTGCATTTGTGTGATTCCTGTTGAGGTATCTACTCGGGGGATGGGTGCAGGGCGGACCATTTTGAAATGGACTTCTCCATTCATTAGATAGAGAAGATCGCCAAGATCTTGTGATCCACTGTCGAACCTATTCCAACAGCTTTAACTCATATCGTATATAGGGAATCGTCGGAATACTTCGTATCAACAGATATCGAATAAATCGATCTCGGTACATTGAGATAATCAATTAGATCCGATATTTGTTATTGAATTGCTCATTCAATAAGCATTCTCAATATTATGCCTTGAAGAGGACTCGAACCTCCACGCTCTTTAGCACGAGATTTTGAGTCTCGCGTGTCTACCATTCCACCATCAAGGCATCCCGAAAGTGAATCATATTCCATGAGTATGATATCTATATTACGATCATCTATCATTATAGATGGAATGTAGAATCTATGACAAAGATAGAGTATTGGGGTATTTATATCGATCGGTTATATAGGTCCAAGCCTAATATATCACCAACTTCTTTCGATTTTCATTATCCGGAGGATATTTCATATACATCAAAAATATGCACGATCGAACATCTTTTCTTTTTCGATTCAATAGAAGCCTAGAGAAGCGAACATGGTACCCAAATAATGATATGTCAAAAGCAGGTTCGATCATATGTGCGCATATATCGATTCCTAAATAGAATGGAACGACGTAGATATCTATCTACATACGTTCGAATGACCTTTTCCCATAATGAAAATGTATATAGCCCTATTAATAACCCTATTCTAGTCTAGAATGAACTTCTAATTCGATGATCAAGTTGATCTCATAATTAGAAGTTCATCTCAGAATCTCGGCCTATTCCCATTTTGGGCGGGACAAATCGACTAATTCTTCCGGATTGAACGAATAAATAGACCTTAAAATAAGGTATCCTGAGCAATTGCAATAATTGGGTTCATTACTATTCCCAGTGTAGTAGATGCTATTACACATACAATCATACTCAATTCGATAGAATTTTTTGATATGAAAGAAGATGGAGATCTTCTATAATTTTGCACGTGAGGAGTTATTTCTTTGTTTCGCTCAGTCATTAATAACTTGATTATTTTTAGATAATAGTATATAGAAATAACGCTCATAAGGGGTCCTATCGAAACCAATAAATATGAGCCTGCCTGCCACCCGCACCAGAATAGATAAAGTTTTCCAAAAAAACCTGCTAATGGAGGAATACCTCCTAAGGATAGTAAACATAAAGCTAAAGAGAAAGCCGAAAAAGGATCTTTCGTATATAATCCTGCATAATCTCGAATGTTATCAGTTCCTGTGCGTAGACCAAATAATACAATGCAAGCAAAAGTTCCTAAATTCATGAAAATATAGAACAGCATATAAGTTATCATGCTTGCATATCCATTCTTTGAGTCTCCAGCAATTATTCCAATAATGATATATCCAATTTGACCCATGGACGAATATGCAAGCATACGTTTCATGCTCGTTTGGGTAATAGCAATTAAATTGCCTAATATCATGCTAAGAATAGCTAATATTTCCAAAAGAAGATGCCATTCGTTCGATGAAAAGTAGAAAATAAGATCGAAAATTCGAGTGGCTAAAGCTGAAGCAGCTACTTTCGAAGTAACAGAAAGAAAAGCAACGACTGGAGTGGGAGAGTTAGAGTCGAAAAGAGGATCCCTCACTCCTTTCTCTCATTCAAAACCGTGCATGAGACTTTCATCTCGCACGGCTCCTAAGTGATAAAAAAAGAAGGACATAATCATCTTATTCCTTTTTCATTACCTTCCTCGCGTATGTATAAGACCGAATCGATTCAATTTATAGAAAAGGATTACTAATCCTTAACTTCCCGAGGAATCCTCCATCAGCGGTTCCCATAGTGAATCACTGACTTTCTCGATCTTTTTGACTTCGGTTCCGCAAGAACAAGTCAAAAAGATTGAGAAATAGAACCATCTGATTTTATTCGTTCTCAATAGCCATGAGATAATCATCTTAGGGTGATCTTTTTGTCGACGGATGCTTCTATTACACTCGTAGTCCTTGAAGGATGAAAACTGACTATGTAGCATTTACATCGAGAATGAAAGTATTGTATACGTCATTGGTCTGATCCTTTGTAAGAACTACCCGTAATAACTGACTTGCAAAATATCTCTGTTTATTCAAAGATATTAGTTATTTTTGACCTTGCTTTACCTTAATTGTTATTTCAACAAAAATCTCGCGAATAACTTTTGGTAAAAGTTATGCCTTAGCCCGAGTGGGGATAACAGTCTTTTTCTCTTCCGCATGTCCATAGAGTTTTTATAGATCTAAACATCTCTAAAAAAGATATATATCCGCTTATTATAGGGGTAATAATTCGTCGAACGAATCGCACTCCTTCATATACGTCAGGGGTCCATTGATGAAAAGGGACTAGAGAAAGCTTGAATCCAATTCCTACAGCTATGGATATGAGCGCAATCAAAATTCCTGGGGAGTTATACATTTGTGTATTTATGAGACCATTTACTACTTCTTGAAGCTCAATCTCTCCCCCGGATAGACCGTATAGCCAAGAAAAACCATAAACCAGAATAGAAGAGCTTGCCCCACCCATAAGTAAATATTTCATAGTAGCCTCATTAGACCGTACATCTCTCTTGGTATATCCAGATAATAGATAAGAACATAAACTGAAACATTCCAGAGCTACGAAGATAGTGACTAAATCATTAGCACCACATAAAACCATTCCCCCTAGAGCAGCTGTTAATAGGAATAACAGGAACTCTGTTATAGCCATTTCTGTACATTTGATGTACTCCACGGATAGAGGAATACATAGAGTTGAACATAGTAAAATGAGAAATCGAAAGATTTTGCTGAAATTGCTCGTTTGGAAATTACCCAAAAAGCTAATCATAGGTTCTTCTCTCCATCGAAATAATAAGACCGTTATGCTCATTACTAAACTTGTTAAAGAGATGAAATAGAACCAAGGTGTATCTTTTTGATCAGAGGTTAGATCGATCATCAGAAGAAGAATTAGGCCGAGAATTAGGATACATTCTGGGAAAATAGAACCTCCATGGAAGAGAAGCAAATGAAACTCTTTCATAAAAATGATCTCAGGGTATAATTGAAAATGAAGTTTTCATTTTGTACATGCCAGATCATGAATTAGTAACTTCATTCAATCTCCGAAAAAGTCTCAATCTTTTTCAACTTTCTATTCTTGGAATAGGAGATTTGCATAATCCTCATGAATAGGATCAAATCTTATCTCAGAATCTTATTCTTTATTAAGCAAGCCCCCCCCCCCCGAGAGGGCTTGGTTGATCTAGGATTTATGTTTCATCCTTGTTTTCTTTTATCTTTCGTTCGTTCCGATAGACATATTGATCAATTTCGAAGAAATATTTCTCTTTCGAATCGATCTATCTGTATAGATCAGATAGATCTATCCATATAGATAGATCTCGATCCTGTTCATAGATTAACGGAAATGTGCAAAAGCTCTATTGGCCTCTGCCATTCTATGAGTCTCTTCCTTCTTGCGTATAGCATTGCCATTCCCTCTGGCGGCATCCATTAATTCGTAACTCAATTTGAAAGCCATATTTCGACCCGGCGGACGTTTTCGAGATGCCCCTAATAACCAACGAATGGCAAGTGCTTTTCCTTGTGTAGATCTGATTTCAACGGGAACTTGATAAGTCGATCCACCTACACGTCTTGCTTTTACTGTTACATTGGGAGTTACTCCCCGTATCGCTTGGCGTAAAACAGATAGTGGATTTTTTTCTGTCTTTTGTTGAATATTTTTCATGGCTCGATAAAGAATTCGATAAGCCAATGATTTTTTTCCATGTCTAAGAATACGGTTAACCAACATGTTAACTAATCGATTCCGATAAATTGGATCGGATTTTGCAGTTTCTTTTTCTGCAGTACTTCGACGTGACATGAGTGTGAAAAGGGTTCAATAATCCATTTCATAAAGGCTAAAAATGAATCACTTATTTCGGCTTTTTGACTCCGTATTGTAGGGTGGATCTCTAAAGGTATGAAAGATCTCCCCCCAAACCGTACATACGACTTTCATCGAATACGGCTTTCCACATGATTATATAGGTAGATATGAGATCTATTCTTTATGTATATAATTCTGTTTACTCACTTTAAATTGAGTATCCGTTTCCTTCCTTTTTCTTGCTATGATTGGAAATCTCGTATTTTACATATCTGTACGATCAAGTCCTTAGGTTCCCAAAAGAGTGTAAAAAAAAAAGTGTTTCAAATCATTGCTATTTGACTCGAACCTGTTCTAAAAAAGTCGAGGTATTTTGAATTGCTTGTTGACAAGTCGGGGAAAACTTATGAAATGATTTCAATATTGAACCTTAGACGTATAATAGTTCCAAATCTCTTTAGAAATAAGATCTTTTGTCCTATGGTAGCCTGCTCCAGTCCCCTTACAAAACTTTCGTTATTAGGTTAGCCATATACTTCACATGTTTCTAGCAATTAACATGGCATCATCATAAAATGATACAAGTCTTAGATAAGAATATACAACGCACTAGAACGCCCTTGTTGACGATCTTTTACTCCGACAGCATCTAGGGTTCCTCGAACAATGTGATATCTCACACCGGGTAAATCTTTCACCCTTCCCCCTCTTACTAATACTACAGAATGTTCTTGTAAATTATGGCCAATACCAGGTATATAAGCAGTGATTTCAAATCCAGAGGTTAATCGTACTCTGGCAACTTTGCGTAAGGCAGAGTTCGGTTTTTTGGGGGTGGTAGTGGAAAAGTTGACAGATAAGTTACCTTTACCGTCACTCTACAAAACCGTACATGAGATTTTCACCTCATACGGCTTCTCGTTCAATTCTTTTGAAGTAGGAGAAATTTGAAGTAGAAGAAATTGGATTCTTTTCGTTATCCGAGAATCTTCATATTCTCTTCCTTTATTATGTCCCAAGGAGTAACTAGAACGAATTCAGTCACGTTTTCATGTTCTAATCGAACACTTTCCATTTTTCTTTATGATCAAAGGATTGGTAACGAAGATTGTTCTTTCTACCAGAAATATGCAGATCAAATCACGATATTCTAAGAGGAATAAGAGATCCCTATTGATCGATTTGTTTTTGTCCTTCATTCCCCGAAAATTAGAAAGAACCCTTTCAAGTTTGAATTTGTTCATTTGAGATTCTCTTTTTTTTTTTTTTTCAAGTATAGGTTCTATATTCTATAACTTGATCCATTTTCCC